AAAAATATTGCGGAATCCAAAGTCGCTCTAGTCTATGGTCAAATGAATGAACCGCCAGGGGCTCGTATGAGAGTTGGCTTGACTGCCCTAACCATGGCGGAATATTTCCGGGATGTTAATGAGCAAGACGTACTTCTATTCATCGACAATATATTTCGTTTCGTTCAAGCAGGGTCCGAAGTCTCTGCCTTATTAGGTAGAATGCCTTCTGCAGTTGGTTACCAACCTACCCTTAGTACGGAAATGGGTTCTTTGCAAGAAAGAATTACTTCTACCAAAGAAGGGTCTATAACATCGATCCAAGCAGTTTATGTACCTGCGGATGATTTGACCGACCCTGCTCCTGCCACAACATTTGCACATTTAGATGCTACTACCGTATTATCAAGAGGATTAGCTGCCAAAGGTATTTATCCAGCAGTAGATCCCTTGGATTCAACGTCAACTATGTTACAACCTCGGATCGTTGGCGAGGAACATTATGGAACTGCGCAAATGGTTAAGCAAACTTCACAACGTTACAAAGAACTTCAGGACATTATAGCTATCCTTGGGTTGGACGAATTATCCGAAGAAGATCGTTTAACCGTAGCAAGAGCACGAAAGATTGAGCGTTTCTTATCACAACCCTTCTTTGTTGCAGAAGTATTTACCGGTTCTCCAGGGAAATATGTTGATCTTGCGGAAACAATTCGGGGGTTTCAATTCATCCTTTCCGGAGAATTAGATGGTCTTCCCGAGCAGGCCTTTTATTTGGTGGGTAACATCGATGAAGCTACCGCGAAAGCTATGAACTTAGAAGAGGAGAGCAAATTAAAGAAATGACCTTAAATCTTTGTGTACTGACTCCTAATCGAATGATTTGGGATTCCGAAGTGAAAGAAATTATTTTATCTACTAATAGTGGACAAATTGGCGTATTACCAAACCATGCCCCCATTGCCACGGCTGTAGATATAGGTCTTTTGAAAATACGGCTAAACGACCAATGGTTAACGGTGGCTCTTATGGGCGGTTTCGCTAGAATAAGTAATAATGAGATCACCATTTTAGGAAATGATGCGGAAATTAGTACTGACATTGATCCACAAGAAGCTAAACAAACTCTTGAAATAGCTGAAGCTAATTTGAGTAGAGCTGAGGGTAAGAGACAAGCAATTGAGTCAAATCTCGCTCTAAGACGAGCTAGGACGCGAGTAGAGGCTGTCAATGTAATTTCCTATTAGTAGTAATCAAAAGAAAAAGAGTTTTTTATTATACCCTACACACTACATTTTTATTCTACAAAATGAACACAATGAAGTATAATATGATTATAGAACGAAAAAAAGAGGATGGGTAGAAAAACTTATTAGATACCGCCGGATTCCATGGTATCTAATAAGTTCTACCTACTATTGGATTTGAACCAATGACTCCCGCCGTATGAAAGCAATACTCTAACCACTGGGTTAAGTAGGTCATTTATCACCACAAAAAGAGTCTCCATCACTTCGATGGATTATAGGTAAAATATGCTTTATAAGCAATATTAATCTTTTACCAGTAAACGTAAACAGTTATCATGTGGGATTATGGGATACCCTTCTTGACAAGAAATTGTCTATATGTTAAAATAATTATGACAAGGGCTATAGCTCAGTTAGGTAGAGCACCTCGTTTACACGTGCGCCAATGCTTTTCAAGGGAGCCAAGTATGCAATGACCATAATTTATTTTTTTTTTGAGAAGTCGATGTCTTACTCCGTAGATTCGAGAGAACAAGAGAAAAATAGCCTGACAAATATTTGGTTTGATCCGATTAAAGTGCGAATTCCGGTGCCAAATCAAATAGAACCTGCCATTGTAAGGTAAATGCTCAGTCCATTGAATGCCAGGCATAATGAGTCTAAGGATCTCAAAAGAACCTCTTTTCGTCCTATGAGCTTCGAGGTGTATAAAGTTTCATATTTTACTCTTGCAGCGGAGCGATAGAGATTCCATTTCACTTAGGTTGATCTAGGCCAAAGGCAGACCTAAATAAAGGTCACCCTTCTTTGAAACACTTTGGTATTGCTCCTATATCAGGATACAAATAATGAATCAGAGCGCAGGGAACCATCTCATTATCTTTTTATCTTCCTGTAAAGAAAAAATATGGTGGACTAACTGATCTTTACATCAGTTGATGAAAGAGCCCAATGCAAAAAAATGCATGTTGGGTCTTTGAAACAGTTCAAATCATTTCGATAAAAATAAGTTTTATCTGTTTTACCGAGAAAGTCTACGGTTCGAGTCCGTATAGCCCTAATACATTCCATTTTTGTTTTGTATATAAATTTTCGTAGTAGTAGGAACAAAAAAAAAAAAAAAGAATTCATTACAACCCAACGGACCCAATTGGGTATTTGTAAAACAAATACCCATCTCTCTTCATACACTTTCATGAATGAATTACATATGATATTTTTCCTCTTTTCCTGTCCATGATAAAAGAGTTAGTTATACATTTTTTTATTCG